GCCAGCGTAGCTTAAGTAAAGCATAACACTGAAGATGTTAAGATGGGCCCTAGAAAGCCCCGTAAGCACAAAAGCTTGGTCCTGACTTTACTATCAGCTTTGGTTGGATTTATACATGCAAGTATCCGCAGCCCTGTGAGAATGCCCTACATATTCCCTCATACGGAAAAAAGGAGCAGGCATTAGGCACGGCCCTAGTGCCAGCCCAAAACGCCTTGCTTAGCCACACCCTCAAGGGACTTCAGCAGTAATAGACATTAAGCCATAAGTGAAAACTTGACTTAGTTACACCAAGAGGGCCGGTTAAACTCGTGCCAGCCACCGCGGTTATACGAGAGGCCCAAGTTGATAAATGCCGGCGTAAAAAGTGGTTAGTACTATATTTTACTAAAGCCAAACATCTTCAAAACTGTCATACGTTCTCGAAGACAGGAAGCTCTTCTACGAAAGTGGCTTTAAGTTAGACACTCCACGAAAGCTAGGAAACAAACTGGGATTAGATACCCCACTATGCCTAGCCTTAAACACAGGTGATTACTTTACACCTATCGCTTGCCAGGGAACTACGAGCCCCAGCTTAAAACCCAAAGGACTTGGCGGTGCTTTAGACCCCCCTAGAGGAGCCTGTTCTAGAACCGATAACCCCCGTTCAACCTCACCCTCTCTTGTCTTTCCCGCCTATATACCGCCGTCGTCAGCTTACCCTATGAAGGACTCACAGTAAGCAGAATTGGTAGAACCCAAAACGCCAGGTCGAGGTGTAGCGTACGAGAGGGGAAGAAATGGGCTACATTCACTGAACCAGTGAATAACGGACGATGCCTTGAAATAAACATCTAAAGGAGGATTTAGCAGTAAGAGGAGAAACAGAGAGTCCCTCTGAAACTGGCCCTGAAGCGCGCACACACCGCCCGTCACTCTCCCCAAAACAAACATACACATAAATAAGAGAAAATAAAAATAAAGGGGAGGCAAGTCGTAACATGGTAAGTGTACCGGAAGGTGCACTTGGAAAAACCAGAGTGTAGCTAAAATAGTATAGCATCTCCCTTACACTGAGAAGATACCTGTGCAAATCAGGTCACACTGAACCCACCCTCCCAACAGCTAGCCCGCCCTCCCAAACTCAACAAACAACATTAATACCCCCACAACCACACACACTACAAAACAAATCATTTTTCCCCCTTAGTATGGGTGACAGAAAAGGAATAAGGCGCAATAGAGAAAGTACCGCAAGGGAAGGCTGAAAGAGAAATGAAAAAACCCAGTAAAGAGCAAAAAAGTAGAGATACCTACTCGTACCTTTTGCATCATGAACTAGTTAGTAAACATCGAGCAAAGTGTTCTTTAGTTCGAGTCCCCGAAACTCGGCGAGCTACTCCAAGACAGCCTATTACAGGGCCAACCCGTCTCTGTGGCAAAAGAGTGGGAAGATCTTAGAGTAGAGGTGACAGACCTACCGAGCCTAGTTATAGCTGGTTGCCTACAAAATGAATAGAAGTTCAGCCTCTCAATTTCTTTACTCCGCCCTGGTTAATACCACAGAGTGACAACAAGAAAGCAAGATGGTTATTCAAAGGGGGAACAGCCCCTCTGAACAAAGACACAACTTTAATAGAAGGCAAAAGATCAAAAGACCCTAAAGCACGTACCTTAGTGGGCCTAAAAGCAGCCAACCATATAGAAAGCGTTAAAGCTCAAGTACTCTGCCACTTATAATTAAGACACCCCTATCTTAAGCCCCTATACATATTAGTAGGCCTTTTCATGCAAACATGAAAAAGATAATGCTAGCATGAGTAATAAGAGGAACAAGATCCTCTCCTGGCACCTGTTTACACCAGAACGAACATGCACTGAAAATTAACGCCCCCAATAGAAGAGGGCTCTGAGAAATACCACAATAGCCAAGAAGTACTCTCAAGACAGAAGCGTTAACCCCACACAGGAATGCCAAAGGAAAGACTAAAAGAAAAAGAAGGAACTCGGCAAACACTGGCCTCGCCTGTTTACCAAAAACATCGCCTCTTGCACTTAGGCATATAAGAGGTCCCGCCTGCCCTGTGACTTAATAGTTTAACGGCCGCGGTATTTTGACCGTGCGAAGGTAGCGTAATCACTTGTCTTTTAAATGAAGACCTGTATGAATGGCATAACGAGGGCTAAGCTGTCTCCTTTTTCCAGTCAATGAAATTAATCTTCCCGTGCAGAAGCGGGAATTTACACATAAGACGAGAAGACCCTATGGAGCTTCAGACAAAAGGCAGATCATGTTAAAATAACTAGACAAACAGAACAAATTAAGTGACCCCTGCCCTTATGTTTTTGGTTGGGGCGACCGCGGGGGAACAAAAATCCCCCATGTGGAATAGGAATCTTTCCTCAAGAACAGAGCCACAGCTCTAATAAGCAGAATTTCTGACCAACAAGACCCGGCAAAGCCGATCAACGGACCGAGTTACCCTAGGGATAACAGCGCAATCCCCTTTTAGAGCCCATATCGACAAGGGGGTTTACGACCTCGATGTTGGATCAGGACATCCTAATGGTGCAGCCGCTATTAAGGGTTCGTTTGTTCAACGATTAAAGTCCTACGTGATCTGAGTTCAGACCGGAGTAATCCAGGTCAGTTTCTATCTATGTAATGCTCTTTTCTAGTACGAAAGGACCGAAAAGAGGAGGCCAATGCCATAGGCACACCTCACTCCCACCTGCTGAATACAGCTAAAATAGGTAAAGGGGCATACCCCTAATGCCGGAGAAAAAAAGGCAAGTTAAAGTGGCAGAGCCCGGAAAATATGCAAAAGGCCTAAGCCCTTTAAACAGAGGTTCAAGTCCTCTCTTTAACTATGATAACAATTATCCTGACCCACATTCTCAACCCCCTTGCATACATTGTACCAGTCTTACTAGCTGTTGCATTCCTCACTCTTCTAGAACGAAAAGTCCTAGGCTACATGCAACTACGAAAAGGCCCAAATGTAGTTGGCCCCTATGGACTCCTTCAACCTATCGCTGATGGTGTCAAGCTATTCATCAAAGAACCTATTCGCCCCTCCACTGCATCCCCATTACTGTTCTTAATTGCCCCCATCCTTGCACTAACTCTAGCCCTCACCCTCTGAGCCCCCATCCCCCTTCCCCACCCAGTCACGGACATTAACCTAAGTATCCTCTTCATTTTAGCCCTATCAAGCCTAGCAGTTTACTCTATTTTAGGCTCAGGCTGAGCCTCCAACTCAAAATATGCCCTCATTGGAGCCCTCCGGGCAGTAGCCCAGACAATTTCATATGAAGTAAGCTTGGGACTAATCCTACTAAGTGCCATCATTTTTACAGGGGGGTTTACCCTACAAACATTTAATATTACTCAAGAAAGCATTTGACTGCTATTTCCCGCCTGGCCCCTTGCCGCAATATGATACATTTCTACATTAGCAGAAACAAACCGGGCACCCTTTGACCTAACAGAAGGAGAATCCGAGCTTGTATCTGGCTTCAATGTCGAATATGCAGGAGGTCCATTTGCACTATTTTTTCTTGCAGAATATGCCAACATTCTTTTAATAAACACACTTTCTGCAACCTTATTTCTTGGTGCCTCCCACTTCCCCCACCTCCCTGAACTAACCTCTATCAACCTAATGACTAAAGCTGCCTTCCTCTCAGTGCTCTTTCTCTGAGTACGAGCTTCCTACCCTCGCTTCCGTTATGACCAACTCATGCACCTAATCTGAAAAAACTTCCTCCCCTTAACACTAGCCCTTGTTATCTGACATCTAGCCCTCCCACTTGCCCTTGCAGGCCTCCCCCCGCAAGGCTAACATGGAGCCGTGCCTGAAACAAAGGGCCACTTTGATAGAGTGAACAATGGGGGTTAAAGTCCCCCCGACTCCTTAGAAAGAAGGGACTCGAACCCTACCTGAAGAGATCAAAACTCTTAGTGCTTCCACTACACCACTTCCTAGCAAGGTCAGCTAAATTAAGCTTTTGGGCCCATACCCCAAACATGTTGGTTAAAATCCTTCCCTTGCTAATGAACCCCTACATTATAGCATTTCTTTACCTTTGCCTCATCCTAGGTACCACAATTACCGTTTCTAGCTCCCACTGACTACTCGCATGAATAGGACTAGAAATTAATACCCTAGCCATTATTCCACTAATAGCACAAAACCACCACCCCCGGGCCACAGAAGCAGCTACAAAGTACTTCTTAACACAAGCTACTGCTGCAGCTACACTACTATTTGCAAGCATCACTAATGCCTGACTGACAGGACAATGAGACATTAAACTCATAACTCACCCAATCCCTACAACTATAATCCTACTTGCACTCTCCCTTAAAATTGGCCTTGCCCCCCTACATACCTGACTGCCAGAGGTCCTCCAGGGACTTGACTTGCTAACAGGACTCATTCTCTCCACCTGACAAAAACTTGCACCTTTCAGCCTCCTCCTGCAAATCCCTGCCTACAGCCAAGACCTGCTAATCCTTATAGGACTAGCATCAACCCTGGTTGGAGGATGAGGAGGCCTCAACCAAACACAACTGCGAAAAATCCTTGCATACTCATCAATTGCCCACCTAGGATGGATGCTAATCATTATCCAATTTTCCCCCTCACTAACCCTCCTGGCCCTCATCACATACCTTGTTATAACTACCTCAACATTCCTCATCCTAAACTTTAATGACTCAAAAAGCATTAATGCTCTCGCAACATCCTGAGCAAAAGCACCCCTAATAACAGCAATAACCCCCATCTTGCTATTGTCTCTGGGAGGGCTCCCCCCAATAACAGGCTTCATACCAAAATGACTAATCCTGCAAGAACTCACAAAACAACAACTGCCCATAACAGCTGTAATTGCAGCTCTAACAGCCTTACTTAGCCTTTACTTCTACCTACGACTATCATATGCAATGACCCTTACAATCACACCAAACAACTTGGCAGGAACAGCCCTCTGACGACTATACCCATCCCACCCCTCCCTTATTCTCTCTTCAGCCACACTGACAGCAATCCTTCTTCTCCCACTCACGCCGGCAGTAACAGCCCTCCTCAATCTTTAAAAGAGGCTTAGGATAGCACAAGACCAAAGGCCTTCAAAGCCTTAAGCGGGAGTGAAAATCTCCCAGCCCCTGAATAAGACTTGCAGGACACTAACCCACATCTTCTGCATGCAAAGCAGACACTTTAATTAAGCTAAAGCCTTACTAGATGGGAAGGCCTCGATCCTACAAACTCTTAGTTAACAGCTAAGTGCCCTAACCAGCGAGCATCCATCTACTTTCCCCCGCCTGCCAAGGACAAAGGCGGGGGAAAGCCCCGGCAGATCTTACTCTGCAACTTAAGATTTGCAATCTAATATGTGGAACACCTCAAGGCTTGGTAAAAAGAGGACTCAAACCTCTGTGCATGGGGCTACAACCCACCACTTAAACACTCAGCCATTTTACCTGTGGCAATCACACGCTGATTTTTCTCGACTAACCATAAAGACATTGGCACCCTATACCTTGTTTTCGGTGCCTGAGCAGGAATGGTAGGAACTGCCCTAAGCCTACTTATCCGAGCTGAACTAAGCCAACCTGGGGCTCTTCTAGGAGACGACCAGATTTACAATGTAATTGTTACTGCACATGCCTTTGTAATAATTTTCTTTATAGTAATGCCAATCATGATTGGAGGATTTGGAAACTGACTCATCCCCCTAATGATCGGTGCCCCAGATATGGCCTTCCCCCGAATGAACAACATAAGCTTTTGACTCCTCCCCCCTTCATTCCTTCTCCTCCTGGCATCTTCAGGTGTTGAAGCAGGAGCTGGGACTGGCTGAACAGTCTACCCCCCTCTAGCAGGAAACCTTGCCCATGCAGGGGCTTCTGTTGATCTAACTATTTTCTCCCTCCACCTAGCAGGTATTTCATCAATTCTTGGTGCAATTAATTTCATTACAACTATTCTAAATATGAAACCTCCTGCAATTTCACAATATCAGACACCTCTCTTCGTCTGAGCTGTTCTTATTACGGCAGTCCTACTACTTCTTTCTCTCCCAGTTCTTGCAGCTGGCATCACAATGCTACTGACAGACCGAAACCTCAACACAACCTTCTTTGACCCATCAGGAGGAGGTGACCCAATTCTCTACCAACATCTATTCTGATTCTTTGGCCACCCTGAAGTCTATATTCTCATTCTACCGGGGTTTGGAATAATCTCCCACATTGTTGCATACTATGCAGGCAAAAAAGAACCTTTTGGTTACATAGGAATAGTATGAGCTATGATGGCCATTGGTCTGCTTGGTTTCATTGTATGAGCTCACCACATGTTTACTGTAGGAATGGATGTAGACACACGAGCATACTTTACATCAGCAACAATAATTATTGCCATTCCAACTGGTGTAAAAGTGTTTAGCTGACTTGCCACCCTTCATGGAGGAGCCATCAAATGAGAAACCCCTCTCTTATGATCCCTTGGGTTTATTTTCCTTTTCACTGTAGGAGGTCTAACAGGTATTGTTCTAGCCAACTCGTCACTCGATATTATGCTACATGACACTTACTATGTAGTAGCTCACTTTCACTATGTTCTGTCTATGGGGGCAGTATTTGCCATCATAGCAGGATTTGTCCACTGATTCCCCCTTCTCTCAGGCTACACCCTGCACAGCACATGATCAAAAATTCACTTTGGTGTAATATTTGTTGGTGTAAACCTGACCTTCTTCCCGCAGCATTTCCTAGGACTAGCAGGCATGCCACGACGGTACTCGGACTACCCAGATGCCTACACCCTTTGAAACACAGTTTCATCTTTAGGCTCCCTAATTTCCCTCACTGCTGTCATCATGTTCCTCTTTATTATCTGAGAAGCATTTGCTGCTAAACGTGTCGTGTCAGGAGTCGAACTCACTGCCACAAACATCGAATGACTGCATGGCTGCCCCCCACCTTACCACACATTCGAGGAACCTGCCTTTGTTCAAGTACAACAAGCCCACTAACGAGAAAGGGAGGACTCGAACCCCCATAAACTGGTTTCAAGCCAGCCACAAAACCCTTCTGTCACTTTCTTAATAAGATACTAGTATAGCTGATAATACACTGCTTTGTCAAGGCAGAATCGTGGGTTAAATCCCCACGTATCTTAACTTAATGGCCCACCCCTCACAATTAGGTTTCCAAGATGCAGCATCACCCGTAATAGAAGAACTTCTTCACTTTCATGATCATGCCCTAATAATTGTCTTTCTTATTAGCACCCTTGTTCTTTACATTATTGTGGCAATAGTCTCCACACGCCTCACAAATATATACATCCTAGACTCCCAAGAAATTGAAATCATCTGAACTATTCTTCCTGCAATCATTCTTATTCTAATTGCCCTCCCCTCCCTACGAATTCTCTACCTTATGGATGAGATTAATAACCCACACCTAACAGTTAAGGCAATTGGACACCAATGATATTGAAGTTATGAATATACTGACTACCAAGAAATTGCCTTTGACTCATATATAGTTCCCACACAAGACTTAGCCCCAGGACAATTCCGCCTATTAGAAGTTGACCACCGAATGGTTGTCCCCACAGAAGCCCCAGTTCGAGTGCTAGTTACAGCAGAAGATGTCCTACACTCATGAGCAGTGCCTGCCCTAGGAGTGAAAATAGATGCAGTCCCAGGACGACTTAACCAAACAGCCTTTATTGCCTCCCGCCCTGGAGTTTTCTATGGCCAATGCTCAGAAATCTGTGGTGCAAATCACAGCTTTATACCCATCGTAGTAGAAGCAGTACCTTTAAAATACTTCCAAGACTGATCAACACTAATGCTTGAAGACGCCTCACTAAGAAGCTAAACAGGGCTATAGCGTCAGCCTTTTAAGCTGAAGATTGGTGCCCCCCAACCACCCTTAGTGACATGCCTCAGTTAAACCCCGCCCCTTGGTTTGCCATCTTAGTCTTCTCTTGACTTGTCTTCTTAACAATTGTTGTACCAAAAGTTCTTAACTATACCTTCCCTAATGAACCTACCCCCCAAAGCACTCAAGTCCCCAAAACAGACCCCTGAACCTGACCATGATAACAAGCTTCTTTGACCAATTTATAAGCCCCACCTACTTAGGAATTCCCCTCATGGGCCTTGCTTTTGTCCTGCCATGACTCCTCTTCCCATCTCCTGCCCCCCGATGAATCAACAACCGGTTCCTCACCCTTCAAGGATGATTCATCAACCGATTCACATCACAACTCCTATCCCCTATAAACGTAGGAGGCCACAACTGAGCACTTATTTTAGCCTCATTAATAACATTCCTACTTTCCCTAAATATATTAGGCCTTCTGCCCTATACATTCACACCAACCACCCAACTGTCTTTAAACATAGGACTTGCAGTCCCTCTGTGACTTGCCACTGTCATCATTGGCCTACGAAATCAACCAACAGCTGCCCTTGGACACTTACTACCAGAAGGAACCCCAGTACCCCTCATCCCAGTACTAATTATTATCGAAACAATTAGCCTATTTATTCGACCCCTTGCACTTGGGGTACGGCTGACAGCTAACCTAACAGCAGGCCACCTGCTAATGCAACTAATTGCGACAGCAGCCTTTGTACTAATACCAATAATGCCAACAGTAGCCCTTCTCACTTCTATTGTTCTCCTCCTCCTAACAATCCTAGAAGTTGCTGTTGCTATAATTCAAGCATATGTTTTCGTCCTACTCTTAAGCCTCTATCTACAAGAAAACGTTTATGGCCCGCCAAGCACATGCATACCATATAGTAGACCCTAGCCCATGACCCCTAACAGGAGCAGTTGCTGCTCTTCTAATAACCTCCGGCCTTGCCATTTGATTCCACTACAACAAAGTATCACTAATAGTTCTAGGAACCATCCTTCTGCTACTAACAATATTCCAATGATGACGAGATATCGTTCGAGAAGGCACATATCAAGGCCACCACACCCCTCCTGTCCAAAAAGGCCTTCGATATGGCATAATCCTATTTATTACATCAGAAGTATTCTTTTTCCTTGGCTTTTTCTGAGCCTTCTTCCACTCCAGCCTGGCCCCTACACCTGAAATTGGAGGATGCTGACCCCCAACAGGCATTACCCCTCTAGACCCCTTCGGAGTTCCCCTGCTAAACACTGCAGTCCTCCTAGCCTCAGGAGTTACAGTAACATGAGCCCACCATAGCATCATAGAAGGTGAACGAAAACAAGCCATCCAAGGACTTGCCTTAACTATTTTACTAGGAGGCTACTTCACCTTCCTACAAGGAATAGAGTACTATGAAGCCCCCTTCACAATTGCAGATGGAGTTTATGGCTCAACTTTCTTTGTAGCCACAGGCTTCCACGGCCTCCATGTCATTATTGGAACTTCCTTCCTTGCTGTCTGCCTCCTTCGACAAATCAACTACCATTTTACAATAGAACATCACTTTGGCTTTGAAGCAGCAGCTTGATATTGACACTTTGTTGACGTAGTCTGACTATTCCTTTACATCTCTATCTACTGATGAGGATCCTATCTTTCTAGTACTAATGTCAGTATTAGTGACTTCCAATCACCGGGTCTTGGTTAAAATCCAAGGAAAGATAATGAACCTAATTATGACAGTAATTTTTATTGCCGTTGCCCTCTCCACCATCCTAGCAATTGTCTCCTTCTGACTCCCCCTAATTACACCAGACCAAGAAAAATTATCACCCTATGAATGTGGATTTGACCCCATCGGCTCAGCCCGGTTGCCTTTTTCAATACGATTCTTTCTAGTCGCAATCTTGTTTCTCCTCTTTGACCTTGAAATTGCACTACTCCTCCCTCTACCTTGAGGGGACCAGCTCCCAAACCCAACAATCACATTCTTCTGGGCAGCTCTTGTGCTAGTACTACTTACCCTTGGCCTAATCTACGAATGACTTCAAGGCGGGCTCGAATGAGCTGAATAGGCAATTATTTTAATTAAAATATTTGATTTCGGCTCAAAAGCTCGTGGTTAAAGTCCACAATTGCCTAATGACCCCCACACAATTCACATCTTCCCTAACTTTTTTAATAGCTTTAGCAGGTCTTACATTTTACCGGACCCACCTTCTCTCAGCCCTACTATGCCTGGAAGCAATAATACTCTCCCTCTTTGTAGCCCTCTCAGCATGAACAATACACCTCGACATATCAAGTTTCTCAGCCTCCCCCCTGCTTCTTCTCGCATTTTCTGCCTGTGAGGCCAGTGCAGGCCTAGCCTTACTAGTAGCTACTGCCCGTACTCATGGGACAGACCACATACAAAGCCTAAACCTCCTAAAATGCTAAAAATCCTAATCCCAACAATTATGCTAGTGCCCACCACTTGACTTGCCCCAAGTAAAATAATCTGACCAGCAGCTCTGATACACAGCCTAATTATTGCCTTCATTAGCCTTTCCTGACTGCACAGCTCAGGGGATACAGGATGGTCCTCACTAAACCACTTTATAGCCCTCGACCCACTTTCTTCCCCCCTTCTAGTCCTAACCTGCTGACTCCTCCCACTAATAATTCTAGCCAGCCAAAACCACACAGCAGGAGAACCAGAAAACCGCCAACGAATATATATCTCCCTCCTAACTTCACTACAAATCTTCCTCATCATAGCCTTCTCAGCAACAGAAGTTATTTTATTCTATATTATATTTGAAGCAACCCTTGTCCCCACCCTTCTACTAATCACTCGATGAGGCAACCAGGCAGAGCGCCTAAATGCAGGAACATACTTCTTATTCTACACTCTTGCAGGCTCACTCCCCCTCCTTGTTGCACTACTTCTTCTTCAAAACACCACAGGCACACTATCCCTTTTAACCCTTCAATATGCCCCAGCACTACCAATATTAACAACAGGAGACAAGATTTGATGAGCAGGCTGCCTACTGGCCTTCCTAGTAAAAATGCCCCTATATGGTATGCACCTCTGACTCCCAAAAGCCCATGTAGAAGCACCCATCGCAGGCTCAATAGTACTTGCAGCTGTACTTCTAAAACTAGGAGGGTATGGCATGATACGAATAATAATTGTACTAGAGCCACTTACCAAAGAACTAAGCTATCCTTTTATCATCCTTGCATTATGAGGGGTCATTATAACTGGCTCAATCTGCTTACGACAAACAGACCTCAAGTCTCTAATTGCCTACTCATCTGTAGGACACATGGGCCTTGTTGCTGGAGGAATCTTGATCCAAACACCATGAGGGTTCACAGGGGCCTTAATTCTTATAATTGCCCACGGACTGACATCTTCTGCCCTATTCTGCCTTGCCAACACCAACTATGAACGAACCCACACTCGTACAATGATTCTTGCCCGAGGCATACAAATTGTCTTACCACTTATGACAACCTGATGATTCATTGCAAGCCTAGCAAACCTTGCACTCCCCCCTCTCCCAAACCTAATGGGGGAACTAATAATCATCACATCTCTTTTCAACTGATCATGGGCCACAATTGCCCTCACAGGTGCTGGCACACTAATTACTGCGGGCTACTCTCTGTATATATTCCTAATGACACAGCGGGGACCAATCCCACAACATATTATTGCCCTTGACCCCTCACACACCCGAGAACATCTCCTCCTTGCTCTCCACCTTCTCCCCCTCCTTCTCCTAATTTCAAAACCTGAGCTAATCTGAGGGTGAACCTTCTGTAGACATAGTTTAACAAAAATCTTAGATTGTGATTCTAAAGACAGAGGTTAGAACCCTCTTGTCCACCGAGAGAGGCTTGCAAGCAACGAAGACTGCTAACCCTCGTACCCTCGGTTGAATTCCGGAGCTCCCTCGCACTGCTTTTAAAGGATAACAGCTCATCCATTGGTCTTAGGAACCAAAAACTCTTGGTGCAAATCCAAGTAAAAGCTATGCACCCTACACCACTAATAATAACCTCAAGCCTACTTATTATTTTTGCCCTACTTACCTATCCTCTTCTAACCACCTTTTCACCAAGTCCCAAACCAGCCAACTGAGCTGAAACCCATGTAAAAACAGCAGTGAAACTTGCATTCTTTGTAAGCCTCCTCCCATTATTCCTTTTTATTGCAGAAGGAGCCGAAACTGTCATCACCAACTGAACCTGAATAAATACATTAATCTTTGACATCAACATCAGCCTTAAATTTGACTTTTACTCCCTCATTTTTACTCCTGTAGCACTGTACGTCACCTGATCAATTCTAGAGTTTGCCCTATGATACATGCACTCGGACCCATACATAAATCGCTTCTTCAAATATCTCCTAACCTTTCTCATTGCCATGATTATTCTTGTAACAGCCAACAATATGTTCCAAATCTTTATTGGATGAGAGGGTGTAGGCATTATGTCCTTCCTCCTCATTGGCTGATGATACGGCCGGGCAGATGCCAACACTGCAGCACTACAAGCAGTTCTATACAACCGAGTGGGAGACATTGGACTTATCTTTGCCATAGCCTGAATAGCAACTAATCTTAACTCCTGAGAATTTCAACAAATTTTCCTAACCACACAAAACCTGGACCTCACTTACCCCCTGCTAGGCCTCATTCTGGCTGCCACAGGAAAATCTGCTCAATTTGGACTCCACCCGTGGCTCCCATCAGCCATGGAGGGTCCTACACCGGTATCTGCCCTACTTCATTCAAGCACAATAGTTGTTGCTGGGATTTTTCTTCTCATCCGAATAAGTCCCCTCATGGACAATAACCCGTTGATTTTAACCACATGCTTATGTTTAGGGGCCCTAACCACCCTTTTCACAGCAACCTGTGCTTTAACCCAAAATGACATCAAAAAAATTGTTGCCTTCTCAACATCAAGCCAACTGGGGTTAATGATAGTTACAATTGGACTAAATCAACCCCACCTTGCTTTCCTCCACATCTGCACCCATGCCTTCTTCAAGGCCATACTATTCCTGTGCTCAGGGTCCATTATCCACAGCCTAAATGACGAACAGGACATCCGCAAAATGGGAGGAATACACCGCCTTGCCCCATTTACCTCCTCCTGTCTAACAATTGGCAGCCTTGCACTAACAGGCACCCCCTTCCTTGCTGGTTTCTTCTCCAAAGATGCCATTATTGAGGCCCTAAATACCTCCCACATTAACGCCTGAGCCCTTATTCTAACCTTAATTGCCACCTCCTTCACTGCCATCTACAGCCTACGTGTTGTATTCTTCGTCTCTATAGGCCACCCTCGCTTTAACTCCCTCTCCCCAATTAATGAAAACGACCCACACGTCATCAATCCAATCAAACGACTTGCATGAGGAAGCATTTTAGCTGGACTTCTTATTACCTCAAACATTATTCTCCCAAAAACTCCTGTTATGACAATGTCCTCCTCCCTAAAACTTGCAGCACTCATTGTAACAATCATTGGACTTCTAACAGCCCTAGAACTTGCCAGCTTAACTGCTAAACAGTTTACCCCTCATCCTACCCTCCCACTGCACCACTTCTCAAACATGCTTGGCTTCTTCCCAGCAATCATCCACCGCCTCGCCCCAAAAATAAACCTCCTACTTGGCCAATATGTTGCATCCCAAATAGTAGACCAAACATGGCTGGAAAAATCGGGACCAAAAGCCATCTACACAACCAACCTACCCCTCATCTCAACTACAAGCAATCTGCAACAAGGCATAATTAAAACCTTCCTCGCACTATTCTTCCTAACCTTTGCATTAGCACTACTTCTTCTAAAGGCCTAAACTGCCCGAAGTGCCCCTCGACTGGACCCCCGACACACCTCCAACACCACAAACAAAGTTAAAAGAAGAGTTCAAGCAGCAATTACCAACATTCCACCCCCTGAAAGGTACAGCCCTGCTACCCCAGTCATATCCACTCGTACTAAGGAGAACATCCCAGCATCACCCCCTTCTAAAGATAGTCCCACACCTTCACCAAACATGTAATATCAAATAGAAGCCCCTGCCACCAAAACATAAACTGCTACCTTTCACCCAACCTCACGACTCCCCAGTGTTTCAGGATAAGGATCAGCAGCTAGTGCTGCCGAGTATGCAAATACTACCAACATTCCCCCAAGATAAATCAAGAACAAGATCAGTGCTAAAAAAGAAGCACCTTGAACAACCAACAACCCACAGCTTATCCCTGCCATACACACAACCCCCAATGCTGCAAACTGTGGGCCAATATTAGATGCAACCCCAACAGCCCCTGCAACAATACAAAGCATAAACAGAAAAACAATAAGACTCATTATTCCTGCCAGGATTTTAACCAGGACTAATGGCTTGAAAAACCACCGTTGTTATTCAACTACAGAAAACCTTAATGACTAGCCTACGAAAAACCCACCCCTTACTTAAAATTGCAAATGACGCACTAGTAGACCTACCTGCTCCCTCGAACATTTCTGCATGATGAAACTTTGGCTCCCTTCTGGGCCTTTGCCTAGGTGCTCAAATTGTGACAGGACTTTTCCTTGCAATACATTATACCTCTGACATTGCCACAGCCTTCTCATCTGTTGCCCACATCTGCCGTGATGTTAACTTTGGCTGACTAATTCGAAATATACATGCCAATGGGGCCTCTTTCTTTTTCATCTGCATTTACCTCCACATCGGACGAGGCCTTTACTATGGCTCCTACCTTTATAAAGAAACATGAAACATTGGAGTCGTACTACTGCTACTAGTAATGATAACTGCCTTTGTAGGCTATGTCCTACCCTGAGGGCAAATGTCTTTCTGAGGTGCAACAGTAATTACCAATCTTCTTTCTGCAGTCCCTTATGTAGGAAACACACTTGTACAGTGAATTTGAGGAGGCTTTTCAGTAGACAATGCAACACTTACCCGATTCTTTGCCTTCCACTTCCTCCTCCCCTTTGTTATCCTTGCCGTGACTATCCTTCACCTCCTATTCCTACATGAAACAGGATCCAACAACCCTGCCGGATTAAACTCAGATGCTGACAAAATCCCATTCCACCCCTACTTCTCCTACAAAGACCTCCTTGGCTTTGCCATTATACTACTTGCATTAACATGTCTTGCCCTATTCTCCCCTAACTACCTAGGAGATCCTGACAACTTCACCCCTGCAAACCCCCTAGTGACGCCCCCACACATTAAGCCAGAGTGGTACTTCCTATTTGCTTATGCCATCTTGCGATCCATCCCAAACAAACTTGGAGGGGTCTTAGCTCTTCTTGCATCCATCCTTGTACTAATGCTCGTCCCCTTCCTCCACACCTCCAAACAACGAAGCTTAACCTTCCGCCCACTCTCACAGTTCATCTTCTGAACCCTAGTTGCAGATGTAATTATTCTGACATGAATTGGAGGTATACCAGTTGAACACCCCTATATTATTATTGGACAAATTGCATCCTTCCTGTACTTCTTCATCTTCCTAGGCCTTTTCCCACTAACAGGATGGCTAGAAAACAAACTCCTTCAAACTGCATGCAACAGTAGCTCAGCGCCAGAGCGCCGGTCTTGTAAGCCGGCCGCCGGAGGTTAAAATCCTCCCTGCTGCTCAAAGAAGGGAGATTCTAACTCCCACCCCTAGCTCCCAAAGCTAGCATTCTAAATTTAACTATTCTTTGCTTAAATACATATATGTATTTACCCCATATATATATATGTACCATATCAATAATGTTTGAGGACACAACATGTATAATACTCATTAATAGGCTTTGGACATTCATCCATCAACAATAATCTAAGAAATACAAAATGCACAAAGTTAAGACTAACACAACTGCATACTAATAGATATTACCCAACTAAATAACCACTTATCAAGTTAAGACCTAACACAAATTTTAATCAAACATATATAACAGATTCCCCCCCTCTGCTTACGAAAATCCGATACGGACAAGGAAGACATTTTAGTCAAGCCCTGTACATCCTCTTAATGAAGGTGAGGGACAAGTATTCGTGGGGGTTTCACACAGTGAATTATTCCTGGCATTTGGTTCCTACTTCAGGGCCATTTACTGATATTATTCCCCACACTTTCATCGACGCTTGCATAAGTTGTTGGTGGAGTATAAATCAGGTGCGATGCCACATGCCGGGCGTTCTTTCTAATGGGCATGGTTATTTTTTTTGTCCTCCTTTCATTTGGCATTTCACAGTGCAGCGCTAAGGTTAACTGACAAGGGTGTACATTTTTCTTGTTTGTAGTGTAATCTTTTCATGGTTTAAGATTTAATTAGAAGAATTGCATAACTGATTTCATGTGCATAAATAGTTAGTGGTTTCTCCTAACATAACTAAGAAGTGCCCCCCTCGGTTTTTGCGGGTAAAACCCCCCTACCCCCCTAAACCCGAAAGCTGATATTAATCCTGAAAACCCCCCCGGAAACAGGAAAGCCTCGAGTTAGGTAATTGCCCCTCCCATAATGTATCTATTTACATTATTAAAATAATATTTTT